GTCGGAATATAATCAAAGGATCCATGCGGGCTCAAAGACGCAAAACTCTTACTTGGGAAATGTTTCAAGCAAATGTACATTCCCCGCTTTTTTTAGATCGAATAGACAAAACATTTTTTTTTCTTTTTTTTGATATTTATGAAATGATAAATCTTATTTTTAGAGATTGGGTTGGTATAGAATCACAATTGCAAATTTCCGATTTTGATAAAGAAGGGGCAAAAGAAAGGGAGAAAAAAGAGGAAAATGATCGGATAACAATATCCGAAACTTGGGATACCATTATATTTGCTCAAGCAATAAGAGGTTCGATGTTAGTAACCCAATCTTTTCTTAGAAAATATATTGTATTACCTTCATTGATAATAGCTAAAAATATTGGACGTATGCTATTATTCCAATCCCCCGAGTGGTACGAGGATTTGAAGGAATGGAATCAAGAAATGCACGTTAAGTGCACCTATAATGGTGTTCAATTATCAGAAACAGAATTTCCCAAAGATTGGTTAACAGACGGGATTCAGATAAAGATTCTATTTCCTTTTTGTTTGAAACCTTGGCGAAGCCCCAAGACACGATCTCAAGATATAGATTCAACAAAAAAAAAAGGAAAAAAAGACAATTTTTGTTTTTTAACAGTATGGGGAATGGAAGCAGAACTTCCCTTTGGTTCTCCCCGAAAACGACCGTCTTTTTTTGAACCCATTTATAAAGAACTCGAAAAAAAAATAAAAAAAGTAAAAAATAAATTTTTTATCCTTCTAAGAGTCTTAAAAGAAAGAGGAAAATGGTCTCTACTAATTTCAAAAGAAAAAAAAGAATGGGTCAGAAACATAGTTCTAGTTATAAAACGAATAATAAAAGAACTTGAAAAAGTAAATCCAATTTTATTATTTGAATTGAGAAAGGCGAAGAAAGTATATGAACCGAATAAAAATGGAAAAGATTCCAAAATAAATAATAAAATTAACCGTGAATCGACCGTTCCAATTCATACGTCAAGTTGGACAAATTATTCACTGATAGAAAAAAAAATGAAAGATATTTCTAATAGGATAATCACAACTAAGAATCAAATAGAACAAATCACAAAAGACAATAAAAAAATGGTTTTAACTTATGATGATAAAAGATCGGAATCGCAGCAATATAGTTGGCAGATATTCAAAAGAAACAATATCCGATTAATACGTAAATCATATTATTTTATGAAATCTTTCATTGAAAAAATATACATAGAGATCTTCCTATGTACCATTAAAATTCCAAGAATCAATGCACAACTTTTTTTTGTTGATTCAAAAAAAATTATCAATAAATCCACTTACAACGATAAAACAAATCAAGAAGGAATTGATGAAACAAATAAAAATACAATGAACTTTATTTCGACTATAAAAAAGTGGTTTTTAAATACAAATATTAATATTTCAAATACTAATATTAGTAATACTAATTTAAATAGTTATAGTGACTTATCTTCCTTGTCACAAGCATATGTATTTTACAAATTATCACAAACCCAATTACTTAACAAGTATAACTTGAGATCTGTACTTCAAGATCACGGGACCCATCATTATCTTAAGGATAAAATAAAGGATTATTGTATAACACGAGGAATAGTTGATTACAAATCAAAGCATAAGAAAGTTCAAAAGTCTGGAATGAATAAATGGAAAAACTGGTTAAAGGATTATTATCAATACCATTTTTCCGATGTCAAATGGTCTCAATTAGTCCCCAAAAAATGGCGAAATAGAGTCAACCAACGTCGTATGATTCAAAATAAAGACTCAATTAAATCCAATTCATATAAAAATGAAAAAGACCAATTAATTCATTACATGAAAGAAGATTATTCTGCAATGGATTCATTGATGAATCAAAAAGAAAAATTGTTTAAAAAACACTACAGATATAATCTTTTATCATATAAATATATGAATTATGGGGAAAAGAAAAACTCATATATTTATGGATCAACATTACAAGTAAACGATAGCCCAGGGATTCCATATCCATCTATTTTCAATACACCGAAACTCGACTCATTTTATGTATTGGTAAGTACAGCTATTAGTGATTATCTAGAAGAGAGATATATTATTGATGCAAATCAAAATCTGGATAGAAAATATTTTAATTGTAGAATTCTCCATTTTTGTCTTACAGAGAATATCGATATTGAGACTAAGTATAAAAACAAAATCAAAAAAAAAAATATTTTGATTCATCAACAAATCGCCAAAAAAAAAAACTTTTTTGATTGGATGGGAATGAATCAAGAAAGGTTATATCGTAATCGTACCATATCAAAACTAGAATCTTGGTTCGTCCCAGAATTTGTGCTACTTTTTGATACATATAAGATTAAACCGTGGGTTATACCAATCAAATTTCTTCTTTTAGACTTTCATCGAAATGAAAATATTAGTAAAAATAAAAACACCAACGTAAATAAAAAAAAAAATCCTCCTATTCCTATATTATCTAATCAAAAAGAATATCTTTATTTAGAAAATTTCAACCAAGAAAAAAACGAACAACAGTGCCAAAAAGATCTTGGATCAGATCTACGAAAACAAAATAAAAAAAAAGATATTGAAGAGGATTACGCGGGATCAGACATTAAAAAACGTAGAAAAAAAAAAAAATCCAAGAGCAACAAGGAAGCAGAACTAGATTTATTCCTGAAAAAATATTTCCTTTTTCAATTAAGATGGGATGACCCCTTGAGTCAAAGAATAATCAACAATATCAAGGTATATTGTCTCTTACTTAGATTGACAAATCCAAAGGAAATTGCTATCTCTTCGATTCAAAGAGGAGAGATGCGTCTAGATGTAATGCTGATTCAGAAAGATCTAGCTCTTACAGAATTGATAAAAAAGGGAATATTAATTATCGAACCGATTCGTCTATCTATAAAAAGGGATGGACAATTTATTACCTATCAAACCATAAGTATTTCATTGATTGATAAGGTTAAAGACCAAATTAAAACTAATAGAAAATTCATAAAAAAAAGATATGTTAATAAGAATAATTTAAACGTGAATATAGAAAAAAAAAATCATTATGATTTCCTTGTTCCTGAAAATATTCTATCTCATAGACGTCGTAGAGAATTGAGAATTCTAATTTGTTTGAATTCCTGGAATTGGAATAGTGTGGATAAAAATCCAGTATTTTGTAACGAAAACAAGATAAGAAACTGTGGGCGGTTTTTGAATGAGGACAAGCATCTTAATACGGATGCAACCAACTTTATGAAATTAAAATTGTTTCTTTGGCCCAATTACCGATTAGAAGATTTAGCTTGTATGAATCGCTATTGGTTTGATGCCAATAACGGGAGTCGTTTCAGTCTGTCAAGGATCCATATGTATCCACGATTCAGAATCAGTTAATGGTACATTTGCTATATATCGTATGACATATTCGATATATGGCAAAAGATGTATGTACACATACCTTATGTTTTTAGCACATGATACTGATTTTTTAATCAAATGGTATATAAATTAAATTCAATTGACAATTGAAACTAGGAATAAAAAATGGGATTTGGATAGAATAAAATAAATAAAAAGTAGTATATGAATAAATCTAAATGTTTATACCATATGAAAATAAAATGAAAAATGACTGACATAATCATATAATAATAAAAAATAAAATAATTATTATTTTTCCTGATCGATAAAATACATAAAAAAGAAAAAAGATATAAGAATTTTTTTATGGTCAAAAATTTATTCATTTCAGTTATTCCACAAGAAGAAAAAGAAGAAAATAAAGGGTCTGTTGAATTTCAAGTATTAAGTTTCACCAATAAAATACGGAGACTCACTTCGCATTTGGAATTGCACAAAAAAGATTTTTTATCGCAAAAAGGTCTACGAAAAATTCTGGGAAAACGTCAACGGTTGTTGGCTTATTTGTCAAAGAAAAATAGAGTACATTATAAGAAATTAATTAGTCAGTTGGATATTCGGGAGCCAAAAACTCGTTAATTTGAAGATTCATTTAAATTTTATTATTATTAATGATTAGATTTTTCATTTTTATAAATTTATAAAACTTGTTTTGAGAAATTCATGGAATAATGAATTAGGAAAGAAAAGATATGACTGTACCGACTACAAGAAAAGATCTCATGATAGTAAATATGGGCCCCCATCACCCATCAATGCATGGTGTTCTTAGACTGATCGTTACTCTCGACGGTGAAGATGTTATTGACTGTGAACCCGTATTGGGCTATTTACACAGAGGGATGGAAAAAATAGCGGAAAACCGAACAATTATACAATATCTTCCTTATGTAACACGTTGGGATTATTTAGCTACTATGTTCACAGAAGCAATAACGGTAAATGCACCAGAACAATTGGGAAATGTTCAAGTCCCTCAAAGAGCCAGCTATATCAGAGTAATTATGCTAGAGCTGAGTCGTATAGCTTCTCATTTGTTATGGCTTGGACCTTTTATGGCGGATATCGGCGCACAGACTCCTTTTTTCTATATTTTCAGAGAGAGAGAATTGCTATATGATCTATTCGAAGCTGCCACAGGTATGCGAATGATGCATAATTATTTCCGTATCGGAGGAGTAGCTGCTGATCTACCTCATGGTTGGATAGATAAATGTTTGGATTTCTGCGATTATTCTTTAACGGGTCTTGTTGAATATGACAAACTTATTACGCGGAATCCCATTTTTTTGGAACGAGTTGAAGGAGTGGGCATTATTGGTGGAGAAGAGGCCATAAATTGGGGCTTATCAGGACCGATGTTACGAGCTTCTGGGATCCAATGGGATCTTCGTAAAGTTGATCATTATGAATCTTACAATGAATTCGATTGGGAAGTCCAATGGCAAACGGAGGGAGATTCATTAGCTCGTTATTTAGTACGAATCAGCGAAATGAGGGAATCCATAAAAATTATTCAACAGGCTCTTGAAGGAATTCCCGGGGGACCTTATGAGAATTTAGAAATTCGGCGCTTAGATGTAACAAAGAATTATAAATGGAATGATTTTGAATATGGATTCATTAGTAAAAAAACTTCGCCGAATTTTGAATTTTCGAAACAAGAACTTTATGTAAGAGTGGAAGCCCCAAAAGGGGAATTAGGAATTTATTTGATAGGAGATAATAGTATTTTCCCCTGGAGATGGAAAATTCGTCCGCCCGGTTTCATCAATTTGCAAATTCTTCCTCAGCTAATTAAAAGAATGAAATTGGCTGATATCATGACGATACTAGGTAGTATAGATATCATTATGGGAGAAGTTGATCGTTGAAATGATAATTGGAACAACAGAAGTACAAACTATCAATTCTTTTTCTAAATCAGAATCTTTAAAAGAGGTATATGGACTCATCTGGCTGTTTGTCCCTGCTTTAACCCTTATATTGGGAATCACCATAGGAGTGCTAGTAATTGTATGGTTAGAAAGAGAAATCTCTGCAGCGATACAACAACGTATTGGACCTGAATATGCGGGTCCCTTGGGAATTCTTCAAGCTCTAGCAGACGGGACAAAATTACTTTTTAAAGAGGACCTCCTTCCATCTAGAGGGGATATTCCCTTGTTTAGTATCGGACCATCTATAGCAGTTATATCAATTCTACTAAGTTATTTAGTAATTCCTTTTGGGTATCGACTTGTTTTAGCTGATCTTAGTATAGGTGTTTCTTTATGGATCTCCATTTCAAGTATTGCTCCCATTGGGCTTCTTATATCAGGATATGGATCGAATAATAAATATTCTTTTTCAGGTGGTCTACGAGCTGCTGCTCAATCTATTAGTTATGAAATACCATTAACTCTATGTGTGTTATCAATATCTCTACGTGTGATTCGTTAGAAGATGAATTTTGACCTCCATTCATTCAGGTCGATGAGTTAAACCAGATAGTTATATGAGTGAAACAAAACGGCTTATTAATATGTAGATAAGAAGATAAAATCTCATTCCCTATATACAAGAAAAGAATAAAGTGGAAGTAAACATAAGCAGTAAAAACTCTTTATCCCAAGATTGAGATTCTTTGATTAGTCATCATATCTTGAAGCGGGTACAAAAGATCAACTGTATGGAGTTTCTACTATTGTCTTGTATGTATTACCATACAGGGGATCAATCAAAAATCAGTAGATGGTTAGAAACACCAAAGTACACAAAGGATTAGTAATAGAGATAATGTAAGGTATCAAAAAAGAGGTATTTACGCATAAAACGAATCATAACATAATAGGGGCTTTAAGTTGGTAGAAACGAGCAAGCAGTACTTCCCCGCGATTCCGATCTAGAGTATGCTCCTATTCACTGATTAAAGAAGTGACTATCAAGAACGAATTAATCCTTTATTTATTTATTTTTTTTTTCAGAGTACCCTCTTATGAGAAACAAGAAGAGGAACAAAAGAAATAGAATGAAATACAATAAATAATAGAATAGAATGGAAAAAGGATCTTTATTAATTTTTTCCTCCATCTATACCCATACATATGGAATTCTTATTAGTTATGATTCATTAACTAGAACTAGTGTCTAATTCTTTCCATCTATTGATAGAACGGGTATTTTATTGAAAGATTAAGTTATTACCGAAGAAAGATTACTTTTAGTTTTTTTTTTTAATTATATAAGGGACGAGATCAATTCGGAAGCGTACTTTTTGTTATTCTAGCAGACGGAATTCCATTGGTCTAATTTTTGGAACTTTACGAGGTATTTTTATTCTATCTACACTCCAAAGATACCGATAATACCGAAGGAGTCCTTACATTTATTTGCGTGTGTGGCCATAGAGGAGCCGTATGAAGCTGAGGTCTCATGTACGGTTTTGGAATAGCGGTAAGAACGGTAATGTTATTATCGACTATGATTATCGAACAGTTCAAGTACAGTTGATATAGTTGAGGCACAGTCACAATATGGTTTTTGGGGGTGGAATATGTGGCGTCAACCTATAGGGTTTATAGTTTTTCTAATTTCTTCTTTAGCAGAATGTGAAAGATTACCCTTTGATTTACCAGAAGCAGAGGAGGAATTAGTAGCAGGTTATCAAACCGAATATTCCGGTATTAAATATGGTTTATTTTACGTTGCTTCTTACCTAAATCTCTTAGTTTCTTCATTATTTGTAACAGTTCTTTATTTAGGTGGGTGGAATTTTTCTATGCCATACATATCCATTCCTGAACTTTTCGGAATAAATAAAACGGCTGGAGTCTTTGGAATGACAATTGATATCTTTATTACATTAGCTAAAGCTTATTTGTTTCTCTTCATATCTATCACAACAAGATGGACTTTACCCAGGATGAGAATAGACCAGCTATTAAATCTTGGATGGAAATTTCTTTTACCTATTTCTCTAGGTAATTTTTTATTGACAACTTCTTTCCAACTTGCTTCACTATAAATATTTCACTATAAATAACAGAATATGATAACGATATTCTAGACTCATAACCTCTCTTAAACAAGAGAAAGAAACATCAACTTATTCGTGGATATCTACAATATGTTTCCGATGGTAACTGGATTCATGAATTATGGTCAACAAACAATACGAGCCGCAAGGTACATTGGTCAAAGTTTCATAATTACCTTATCCCACACAAATCGTTTACCTGTAACTATTCAGTATCCTTATGAAAAATCAATCACATCAGAGCGTTTCCGTGGCCGAATCCATTTTGAATTTGACAAATGTATTGCTTGCGAAGTATGTGTTCGTGTATGCCCCATAGATCTACCCGTTGTTGATTGGAGATTTGAAAAAGATATTAAAAAAAAACAACTGCTTAACTATAGTATTGATTTTGGTATCTGTATATTTTGCGGTAACTGTGTCGAATATTGTCCCACAAACTGTTTATCAATGACTGAAGAATATGAACTTTCTACTTATGATCGTCACGAATTGAATTATAATCAAATTGCTTTGGGTCGGTTACCAATGTCAGTAATTGGGGACTACACAATTCAAACAGTTACGAATTCGACTTCGACTCAAATCAAAATAGACAAAGGTAAATCCTTTGATTCAAGAACAATTACCAATTATTAACTAATATTTTTTTTTTTAATATTTTGATAGAAAGATCCAAGTGAAGCTTCTTTTATTTTAGTTAGTCGATGTAACTAAAAATAATAACTAATAACGATGTAACTAAAAATAATAACTAATAACTATTGATTGTTGAGAATCATTGGTTTATTTATATATTTTTGGTGATGATTTCAAAATATAAAAAAAATTCTAACTACTCTTCGAATAAAATCAAAATGCAAAATCGGGATTGGTCCAATAACTTTATCTATATCTATATTAATCCATATTACAATTCCATTAATATTTAATTTAGGAACGTATCATAGACAAAAAAATAGGGTAATTTTACCTTCTTCGACTATTCAGTAAGGTCATGAAATCTTTCGACTTATTTATCTCTTATTTTATACATAATGGATTTACCTGGACCAATACATAGTATTCTCGTAATATTTCTGGGATCAGTTCTTCTATTGGGGGGCCTGGGAGTAGTATTATTTACCAATCCAATTTATTCTGCCTTTTCATTGGGATTGGTTCTTGTTTGTATATCCTTATTCTATATTCTATCGAATTCCTATTTTGTAGCTGCCGCACAACTTCTTATTTATGTAGGAGCCATAAATGTCTTAATCATATTTGCTGTAATGTTTATGAACGGTTCAGAATATTCCAATGATTCCCGCCTTTGGACCATTGGAGATGGGGTTACTTCACTGGTTTGTACAAGTATTCTTTTTTCACTAATTACTACTATCCCAGATACGTCATGGTACGGAATTCTTTGGACTACAAAATCAAACCAGATTCTAGAACAGGACCTAATAAGTAACGTTCAACAAATTGGGATTCATTTATCAACAGATTTTTATCTTCCATTTGAACTCATTTCTATAATTCTTTTAGTCTCTTTAATAGGTGCAATTACTATGGCTCGTCAATAATAAATACTTAGAATTCAAAAAATTTTTTGAATTCTAAATTTTAAATCAACTAAAAACATGGAAAGATTTAAGGTTTTTAGTGAAATCTATTAACAATACCTTCTCTTGTTCTGTAATTGTTTGTTCTATTCTAGTCAATCGAATCAGTTGAATTGTTGTTCATATCATATTGAAATTAATCAAGATTGATATTGATGAGGAGTTAGTTAATGATGTTTGAGTATGTACTTTTTTTGAGTGTCTATTTATTTTCTATCGGTATCTATGGATTAATCACAAGTCGAAACATGGTTAGAGCGCTTATGTGTCTTGAGCTTATACTAAATTCGGTTAATATCAATCTCGTAACATTTTCTGATTTATTTGATAGTCGCCAATTAAAAGGAGATATTTTCTCAATCTTTGTCATAGCTATTGCCGCTGCTGAAGCAGCTATTGGGCTAGCTATTGTTTCGTCGATCCATCGTAACAGAAAATCAACTCGTATCAATCAATCGAATTTGTTGAATAATTAAATTATTCGTTATCGTTCATTATAATCATTCGTTATATTTTATATTTATAATTATATTTTATAACTTTTTATAATATAATTTAATATATATTAGATACTAGATACTAGATATCAGATTTATATATTAGAATTAAGAATTAGAATAGAATTCCATTAATTAATATTAATATTCTAATATTAATATTAGAATATTAATATTAGATATTGTATTGTTTGTTGACCAATTTGAATTCGCATGTACAACTTGTATTGTATGACTGTGGTTGTTGAAACGAAAATAAAAGTCTCTTGGCGCTTTCTCATGAACAGATTTAGAAATATATTGATAAAAAAAATTTGATAAATCATTGATTCGTCTGGTGTCTACAATATAAACATATAATCTATTTACTACTGATTTTATCATTTTACCATACCAGATCGAAAACTTTTTATGTTCAAAACTGGAATTTATAGATTCAATGTCACACTCAGTAAAAATTTATGATACATGTATAGGGTGTACTCAATGTGTACGAGCCTGCCCCACGGATGTATTGGAAATGATACCTTGGGACGGATGTAAAGCTAAGCAAATTGCTTCCGCGCCAAGAACCGAGGATTGTGTAGGTTGTAAAAGATGTGAATCCGCCTGCCCAACAGATTTTTTGAGTGTCCGTGTTTATTTATGGCATGAAACAACTCGCAGCATGGGTCTATCTTATTGATTGATACATTACTTATTGATTGATACATTACAAAAAACTCCACTTGAATCGTTTGATTCCTCTTTACCGACAAAAGCCCGTACTCGATAAAATATATTTATTATTCCGAGCACGGGCTTTTCTGGTCAAAGTGTATCTTGTCTTTATCACGAGTTATTTTCCTTGGTTAACAATACTTGTTGTTTTGCCGATATTCGCGGGTTCTTCCATTTTTTTTCTTCCTCATAAGGGGAATAAGGTTTTTCGCTGGTATACTATATGTATATGCCTATTAGAACTCCTTTTAACGGCGTATGCATTCTGTTATCATTTCCAATTGGACAATCCATTAATCCAATTGGAAGAAGATTTGAAATGGATAAATAGTTTGAATTTTCACTGGAAACTGGGAATCGATGGACTTTCCGTGGGACCTATTTTATTGACAGGATTTATCACTACTTTAGCGACTTTAGCGGCTTGGCCAGTTACTCGAAATTCACGATTATTCTATTTCCTTATGTTAGCAATGTACAGTGGTCAAATAGGATCATTTTCTTCTCGAGACCTTTTACTTTTTTTCATCATGTGGGAGTTAGAATTAGTTCCTGTTTATTTACTTTTATCCATGTGGGGGGGAAAGAAGCGCCTGTACTCGGCTACAAAGTTTATTTTGTATACTGCGGGGGGTTCTATTTTTCTCTTAATAGGAGTTCTAGGTATGGGTTTATATGGTTCCAATGAACCGACATTAGATTTTGAAAGATTAGTTAATCAATCATATCCTGCGGCATTGGAAATAATATTCTATTTTGGCTTCCTTATTGTTTATGCTGTCAAATCGCCGATCATACCCCTACATACATGGTTACCGGATACCCACGGAGAGGCACATTACAGTACATGTATGCTTCTTGCCGGAATCTTATTAAAAATGGGAGCATATGGATTGATTCGGATCAATATGGAATTATTACCCCACGCTCATTCCATATTTTCTCCATGGTTGGTGATAGTGGGAACAATACAAATAATTTATGCAGCTTCAACCTCTTTCGGCCAACGCAATTTAAAAAAGAGAATAGCCTATTCTTCTGTATCTCACATGGGTTTCACAATTATAGGAATTGGTTCTATAACCAACATGGGACTAAATGGAGCAATTTTACAAATACTTTCTCATGGATTTATTGGTGCTGCACTTTTTTTCTTGGCGGGAACAAGTTGTGATAGAATACGTCTTGTTTATCTCGACGAAATGGGGGGGATATCTGTCCTAATGCCAAAAATATTTACCATGTTCAGTAGCTTCTCGATGGCTTCTCTTGCATTGCCAGGAATGAGTGGTTTTGTTGCGGAATCAGTAGTATTTTTTGGAATAATTACCAGCTCAAAATATCTTTTCATGCCAAAGGTGCTAATTACTTTTGTAATGGCAATTGGAATGATATTAACTCCTATTTATTTATTATCTATGTTACGTCAGATGTTCTACGGGTACAAGTTATTTAATGTTCCAAACTCTAATTTGGTCGATTCTGGACCACGAGAGCTGTTTGTTTTGATATGTCTTTTTTTACCCGTAATATGGATTGGTATTTATCCCGATTTCGTTCTCTTACTATCAGTTGACAAGGTACAAACTATCCTATCTAATTATTTTTATAGATAGTTTTCATTAATGAGACTGAAAGTCTTATAAATCTGTGATTTTAAGGTTTTAAAAACAGTTCGCTGTACAATGAAAAAAAAATGAAGTGAATTAGAGTTGTAAAAAGATGTATCTCGAGTTTTTGAGAACCAGTTGATTCAAAGAATCAACTGGTTCTCAAAAACTCTCGTTATATATGAGACGATGTTCTTATGTTATGTACTCTTTAGGTTAAATAATTTATCTAATTCGATATTAATGTAAATGAACCATAACTATGTAAACCAATTCCTAATAAATTGATCCCAAAATAACATATCCAAATTATAAGAAATCCTATCGAAGCCACAAGTGCCGAATTCGTATCTTGTAAACTTTGATTTGTTCTAGTATGTGAATAAATCGCAAATATGATCCAAGTAATAAATGCCCAAGTTTCCTTAGGGTCCCAATTCCAATAAGATCCCCAAGACTCATTAGCCCATACTGCTCCCGAAAGTATGCCTATGGTTAAAAAGGTAAATCCCAAACTAATGACACGATAACTCCAATAATCCAAACGCTGAGTCAATTGATATTTGTAATAATTTCGAAATGAAAGAAACGAAGTGTTTTTAAAAACACTTCGTTTCTCATTCAAGTATTCGACCCCCAAAAAGAAAAATGATTTAATTAAGAAATTATTGCTTTTTAAAAAAGTATCTATGTTTTTTCGAAATGTAATGACTAGAAGAGCGACTGATAATAATGATCCACATAAAAGAGATGTATAGCTCAATAACATCATACTTACGTGCATCATTAACCACTGAGATTGTAGAGCAGGTACTAATATTGAAGATTGATGCATTTCGGTTGAAAGACCCGATGTGGCGAAACCTTGGGTAAAAATAGCACTTGGCGCGGTTATTGCGCTTAAATCATTTTTATGATTCCTAAGATAGGGAATCATATGAATAATGGATAAACCCCAAGAAAGAAAGATTAATGATTCATATAAATTACTTAACGGGAAATGCCCCGAATAAATCCAACGAATAACTAATAATCCTGTTATAGAGAAAAAAGTAGCTATCATCCCAGTTTCTGATGAATTGCGTAATCCTACTATTTCGCGGACTGATAAATTTATCAAATGAATCGTAATTACAATTGAAATAATCGAAAAAGAGATATGAGTTAATATATGTTCTAAAGTCGCAAATATCATAAAAAGAGGGCTCCGTTGCAGAATTAAAATCGATAATTAAATACATTATAGGATCCATTTTGTATCCCTTTTAGAGGATGCCGCCACTCGGACTCGAACCGAGATGCTCTAGCACTGCTTCCTAAGAGCAGCGTGTCTACCGATTTCACCATGGCGGCTTACTCAAAATAATAATAAATAATATTCAATTCATGTCGAACGGTCAAGATTCAAGAATTCAATATAGTATATAGTTTAGTAAACATTAGAATCGATGAAAAAAAAAGATTCGTTCAAATTTATATTTCAATGTTCACTAACACGTAGTTAGTATCGCCGTAGGGTTCAGTTTTAACAATCAACTTTCACGTATCTCGAAACTAAGTTCTTACGGAACAGTCGAAACTAGATAGTTTTGCTATCGCCCGAAGACCGAGTTATAGAACTCAAAATTGTCCCTTTTCTATTTTTTCTTTTTTTATTTTTTATTCGTTTATCTTATTTTATGTATTGAAATGTATTGAAAATTAAAAAGATTTATTTTCTTAGTAAACAATCTTAGTAAACAAAATAAAATAACTATAATTTCCTATTTATCTTTATCAAAATTTTATCACTAAATCTGAGGAATTTTGATAATGATTTCGATACCTTAGAATCATTAATAATACTCTTCGCTGTGTCCATAATTTATGATACTATATTACTTTACTAAAACTAAATTGAATTACTAAATCTAATTAGGTTTTGGGCTACACATATAACAAAAAACTTTCAATCTCTATCAATTCAAAAAATTGATAGAGATTGAAAATAATACTTAAATTAAAGCCCAGTAAACATAAAATAACTCTTATTATACATACCACAGCAGCTAGTTTAGTTCTAACTAATATTGAGGGGTTCAATACATTCAATACATTAGTTAATGCGAATCAATCATTCATCTTAGAAAATTTAAGTTATTCATGGTATGTTGATTTAGATTATTCTAAAATTTTATTACTTGTTTGTTGCACAAAAAAACTCTTTGAATGTCCAGTGGCAACCGATTTAGCTAAAGAAAGCGCTTTTTCTCCTGTTAAATATCCCTTTTTTTTCCAAATATTTCTACGAATACGTTTTTTTGATATAGAAGTACGTTTTTTTGGAACCGCCATTAAAAAACAAGTACTAATTTTTATCGTTGTATGTGAAAGACATATATTGTTCGAAATAGATCGTTTTTTTAGTCATTATCCATATTTATCCCTTGGATGATGAATAGTCCATAATTTTTTCAAAACAACATAAACATAACATATAAAAACATATAGTATATATATATACTAAATAATATATTAAATATATTATAATTATAATATATAATAAATATATACCCATGACATATCATATATGTCTAGGGATAAATAAAATAGATAATAATTTTTAATAAAGTCAGATAAAGGGGGAATTTTTTTTTTTTCAGTTCTATACTATACGAAGTAGGAGTATCATAGGATTTCTGATAAAGATAAGTTTTCCTTAGTGGAATCCCACCAATTGGTTCCCAATGCGTTAGATAATTACTGCAAATAAATTAATTAGAATAACCAGAACTAGAATAACCAGCCCTCCTTATTGAGTCGAATTTTTGATGGATACTGTGACTTATATTAGAATCAAGTACTGTTTTTGATGGAATTGTTTTTGTTACTATTATATATGTATATATGATATGATTATTAATTACTAGAATATAATATAATAATTATAATATAATTATAATTAAATAATATAATTATAATTAAAAGAATAAATATATAAAATATATAAATATATAGTAGTAGAATGATTAAAAATGTTATATTCTGTAATATTCTGTATTTTAATAAATATCTTTTTTTTGTTACTAACTAATTAATAACTAAGTAATAACCTCTACTTAGTTAGTTAATGATGTTATTTGATCAACCAATTGAAGAGTTAAAATATTTTAGTTTTTTCCTATTTTTGTCGAGTTTTTTTCTTTGATTATTGTGTCTTTCGAAAGAGATAAGAATTGGTGAGTCGGAAACTATTAAATCAATAAGAATTAAAAAAAAATTAAAATTGGTTTTTTTTATGGAACATACATATCAATATGCATGGATAATACCCTCTCTTCCACTTCCAGTTACCATGTTAATAGGATTTGGGCTTCTGCTTATTCCTACAGCAACAAAAAACATTCGTCGGATGTGGGCTTTTACTAGTGTTTTACTGCTAAGTATAACTTTGGGGTTTTCGTCCAGTCTGTCTATTCAGCAAATAAATGGAAGTTCCATCTATCAATATCTATGGTCTTGGACCATCAATAATGATTTTTCCTTGGAGTTCGGACACTTGATCGATCCACTTACTTCTATTATGTCAGTACTAATTACTACTGTTGGAATCATGGTTCTTATTTATAGCGATAATTATATGTCTCACGATCAAGGATATTTGAGATTTTTTGCTTATATGAGTTTTTTCAATGCTTCCATGTTGGGATTAGTTACTAGTTCCAATTTGATACAAATTTATATTTTTTGGGAACTGGTGGGAATGTGCTCATATTTATTAATAGGTTTTTGGTTTACACGACCGATTGCAGCAAGTGCTTGCCAAAAAGCTTTTGTAACTAATCGTGTAGGGGATTTTGGTTTATTATTAGGAATCTTAGGTTTTTATTGTATAACAGGCAGTTTCGAATTTCGGGATTTGTTCAAAATAGTTAATAACTTGATCCATAGTAATGGGTTCAATTCTTTATTTGCTACTCTCTGTGCCTTATTACTATTCGTCGGCGCAATTGCCAAATCCGCGCAATTCCCCCTTCACGTATGGTTACCTGATGCCATGGAGGGGCCCACTCCTATTTCGGCTCTTATACATGCTGCTACCATGGTAGCAGCAGGAATTTTTCTTGTAGCTAGACTTCTTCCTCTTTTCATAGTCATACCTTACATAATGAATTTCATTTCTTTAATAGGCATAATAACAGTACTATTAGGAGCTACTTTGGCTCTTGCTCAAAGAGACATTAAAAGAAGTTTAGCCTATTCTACAATGTCTCAATTGGGTTATATTATGTTAGCTCTAGGTATAGGTTCTTATCGAGCTGCTTTATTCCATTTGATCACTCATGCTTATTCTAAAGCTTTATTGTTTTTGGGATCCGGATCTATTATTCATTCAATGGAACCTATTGTTGGATATTCACCAGATAAAAGTCAGAATATGGTTCTTATGGGCGGTTTAAAAAGATATGTTCCAATTACAAGAACTACTTTTTTATTAGGTACACTTTCTCTTTGTGGTATTCCACCTCTTGCTTGTTTTTGGTCAAAAGATGAAATTCTTAATGATAGTTGGTTGTATTCACCAATTTTCGCAATAATAGCTTGTCTCACTGCGGGATTAACCGCATTTTATATGTTTCGGATGTATTTACTTACTTTTGATGGGAATTTGCGCGTTCATTTTCAAAATTACAGTAGCATTAAAAATAGCTCATTCTATTCAATATCTTTATGGGGAAAGAAAGCACCAAAAGTAGTAAATAGAAATTTATTTTTATTAACACAAAATACTAAGGTCTCCTTTTTTTCAAAGGATACATATCAAATTGATCATAATCATAATATAAGAAATCGAATGCGATATTTTAGTACTTACTTTAGAAATAAATACACTTACATGTATCCGCACGAATCGGACAATACTATGCTATTTCCTCTGCTTGTATTGGTACTATTTACTTTGTTTATTGGATCAATAGGAATTCATTTTGATCAAGAAGGGATAGTAGATTTTGATATATTATCGAAATGGTTAACTCCATGGACAAACCTTTTTCATGGAAATTCTAATTATTCTGTGAATTGGTATGAATTTTTTACAAATGCAATTTTTTCAGTAAGTATAGCTCTTTTCGGACTATTTATAGCATCTATTTTCTATGGGTCCGCTTATTCATCTTTCAAGAATTTGCACTTAATAAATTCATTTGTAAAAAAGGGCTCTAAAAGAACTCTCTCGGACCAAATAAAAAATATGGTATACAATTGGTCATATAATCGTGGTTACATAGATATTTTTTATATTAGGGTATTCCTCATGAGTATAAGAGGATTGTCCGAACTAATTCAGTTCTTTGATAGACGTATAATTGATGGAATCACAAATGGCCTTGGGGTTGCGAGTTTATTTATAGGGGAAGGGATCAAATATACTGGGGGTGGGCGAATTTCGTCTTATCTATTTTTGTATTTATCTTATGTATTAATATTTTTATTAATCTTTTTTATTTTTACATAACTACATATGCTATAACTACATATGCTTGGACATGTATAAAAAAAATATTGTGACATTTCATTTCGTACAGCATTTTCAAATAGATCATTTTTGATATATCTAAATGGACGA